GATAAAATGATTAAAAAAAAATCTATTGGAATAAAAGAAATTAATAAAAAAGTTCCTCGATGGTCATACAAATTAATCAACGATTTTGAACAACAGGAGGGGGAAACCGAAGAAACTGTGGTAGAGGATCATCAGATTCGTTCAAGAAAATCCAAACGTGTAGTGATTTTTACTGATAACCAACAAAATACGGATGCTTATACTAATACCAACGAAACTAATAATACTGATCAAACAGGCGAAGTTGCTTTGATACGTTATTCCCAACAATCGGATTTTCGTCGAGACATAATCAAAGGCTCCATGCGTGCTCAAAGACGTAAAACAGTTACTTGGAAACTCTTTGAAGCAAATGCGCATTCCCCTCTTTTTTTGGACCGAATAGACAAATCTTTTTTTTTTTTTTTTGATATTTCTGAACGGATGAAAAAAATTTTTAGAAATTGGATGTGGAAAAACACAGAATTCACAATTTCGAATTATACAGAGAAAAAGACAAAAGAAAGCGCGAAAAAAAAAGAGGAGGACAAAAAAGAAGAAGACAAAAGAAAGGAGAAAGTGCGTATACAAATAGCGGAAGCCTGGGATAGTATTTTACTTGCTCAAGTAATGAGAGGTTTTTTATTAGTAACCCAATCAATTCTTAGAAAATATATTATATTACCTTCATTGATAATAGCTAAAAATATTGTCCGTATACTATTATTTCAATTTCCGGAATGGTATGAGGACTTAAAGGATTGGAATAGAGAAATGCATGTTAAATGTACCTATAACGGCGTTCAATTATCAGAAAAAGAATTTCCAAAAAACTGGTTAACAGACGGCATTCAGATCAAGATCCTATTTCCTTTTCGTCTTAAACCTTGGCACAGATCTAAGTTACGAGCCCCTTATAACGATCCAATGAAAAAGCAAGGTCAAAAAAATGATTTTTGTTTTTTAACAATTTTTGGAATGGAAGCTGAACTACCTTTTGGTTCTCCCAGAAAAAAACTTTCATTTTTTGAACCGATTTTAAAAGAACTCAAAAAAAAAATTAAAAAATTGCAAAAGAAATGTTTTATAATTCTAGGAATTTTTAAAGAACAAACAAAATTGTTTCTAAATGTCTCAAAAAAACCAAAAAAATGGATCATTAAAAACATTCTGTTTATAAAAGAAATAATAAAAGAACTCTCAAAAATAAACCCAATTATATTATTTGGATTGAGAGAAATAGAAGTATATGAATTGAGTGAAATTAAAAAAGATTCAATAATCAGTAATCGGATGATTCAGGAATCGTCCATTCAAATTAGATCTCAGGATTGGACAAATTATTCATTAACAGAAAAAAAAATGCAAGATCTGACTGATAGAATAAACACAATCATAAAGCAAATAGAAAAAATTACAAAAGACAAGAAAAAGGGATTTATAACTTCAGATAGAAATTTGAGTTCTAACAAAATAAGTTATGATGATAAAAGATTGGAATCACAAAAAAATATTTGGCAGATATTAAAAAGAAGAACTGCTCGATTAATCCGTAAATCCCATTATTTTATAATATTTTTCATTGAAAAGATATACATAGATATCTTTCTATCTATGATTAATATTCCTAGTATCAATACACAACTTTTTCTTGAATCACCAAAAAAAATTATTAATAAAAACATTAACAGTAATGAAGCAAATCAAGAAAGAATTAATAAAACAAATCAAAGTTTAATTAAATTTATTTCGATTATAAAAGAGTCACTTTCTAATACTAATATTAGTCTTAGTCAAAAAAATTCAAAGACTTTTTTTGACTTATCTTACTTTTCACAAGCATATGTATTTTACAAATTATCACAAACCCAACTTATTAAGTTAGAGAAATTGAAATCCGTATTTCAATATAATGGAACCCCCCTTTTTCTTAAGAATGAAATAAAGGATTTTTTTGTTGTAAGACAAGAACTATTTCATTCCGAATTAAGACCTAAGAATCTTCGCAATTCTGGAATGAATCAATGGACAAATTGGTTAAGGAGTCATTATGAATATCAATGTGATGTATCTCAAATTAAATGGTCTAGAGTAGTACCACAAAAATGGCGAAATATATTGAACTGTATAGCTCAAAATAAAGATTTATATAAAGATTTGTGTGATTTATATGAAAAAGATGAATTAATTCACTACGAAAAAAAAACAAAAATGGAAACGGATTTATTATTGAATCAAAAGGATAATTTTAAAAAACAATATAGATATGATCTTTTAGCATATAAATCCATAAATTCTGAAACTAAGAAGTACTCTTCAATTTATGGATCACCATTACAAGTAAAAACTAACCAAGATATTTTTTATAATTACAACACACATAAACAAAAATCATTTAATATGGTAGAAGATGATATTCGAGATATGGATAAAAATACGGATAGAAAATTTTTTGATTGGAGAATTCTCTATTTTTGTCTTAAAACGAAGGTCGATATTGAGGCCTGGATCAATATTGATACTGACACTAACAGTAATAAATATACTAAGACTAGGGTTAATAAGTATCAAATAATTGAAAAAATCAATAATAAGGGTCTTTTTTATCTCACACTTCAGCAAGACCAAAAAATCAACCTATCCAATCAAAAACCCCTTTTGGATTGGATGGGAATGAATGAAGAAATACTAAGTCGTCCCATATCAAATCTGGAACTTTGGTTCTTGCCAGAATTTGTGAGACTTTATAATACGTATAAAATGAAACCGTGGGTTATACCAATTAAATTACTACTTTTTAATTCTAATATAAAAAAAAATGCTAGTGAAAACAAAAGCATCACTGGAAATAAAAAAAGAGATCCTTTTATATCAATATCGTCGAATGAAAAAAAATCTCTTGAATTAGAAAACCGAAATCAAGGAGAAAAAGAATCCATGGGCCAAGCAGATCTTAAATCAGCTCTTTCAAACCAAGAAAAAGATGTTGAAGAAGATTATACGGGATCGGACATGAAAAAACATAGAAATAAAAAGCAATACAAGATCAATACAAAAGCGGAGTTTGATTTCTTCCTAAAAAGGTATTTGTATTTTCAATTGAGATGGGATGATTCTTTAAATAAAAAAATAATCAATAACATCAACGTATATTGTCTCCTGCTTAGACTGATAAATCCAAGAGAAATTACTATATCCTCTATTCAAAGGGGCGAAATGAGTCTGGATATTTTGACGATTCAGAAAGATGTAACTCTTACAGAATTTATTAAAAGGGGATTTTTGATTATTGAACCAATTCGTCTAGCTATAAAAAATGATGGAAAATTTATTATGTATCAAACCCTCGGTATTTCATTAGTTCATAAAAGTAAACATCAAATAAATCAAAGATACCGAGAAAAAAAACATGTTGATAAGAATTCTGATGAAGTCATTACAAAACATCAAAAGATGACTGGAAATCGATATAAAAAAAATTATGATTTGTTTGTTCCTGAAAATATTTTATCGCCTAGACGTCGTAGAGAATTGCGAATTCTAATTTGTTTAAATTCTAAGAATAGACATAGAAAGGCATCTTTTTGTAATGGGAATGAGGTAAACAGTCAAGTTGTGGATAAAAGCAAAAAATATAAAAAAAAACTTATAAAATTAAAGCTATTTCTTTGGCCCAATTATCGATTAGAAGATTTAGCTTGTATGAATCGTTATTGGTTTAATACCAATAATGGCAGTTGTTTCAGTATGGTAAGGATACATATGTATCCGCGATTGAAAATTCATTAATAGTACATTTTTCCTATATTTCCCATACCATATCTGGTCTATGACGACAAAGAGATGCACGCATACATTGTCTTACATTCCATTCTGATACATGATACTAATTCAATGACATATCAATTAGATCTAGAATGAACAAAATTTTCTTATTTTAGGTCTAAACTTTTATCTTTTGTGAGTGAAGAAACCAACCATACTTTTGTATCCCCTTTCAAATCCAATTTTAAAATGAAAATAGGATTGAGTAAGTTTTATTAAATAAAAAAAATTAGAAATTAATAACGAAATACAAATTTTTGTATATACCAAATAAAAATTAGGGGCATTATTATTACTGATCAATAAAGATATCTATCAATAAAAAATATCTTAAAATAAAAAGAGGGGGGGAGAGAAGATTTCAGTTTATGGTAAAAAATTCATTCATCTCAGTTATTTCACAAGAAGAAAAAGACGAAAACAGAGGATCTGTTGAATTTCAAATAGTTAGTTTCACCAATAGGATACGAAGACTTACTTCACATTTACAATTACACAAAAAAGACTATTTATCTCAGAGAGGTTTACGTAAAATTCTGGGAAAACGCCAACGATTACTGTCTTATTTGTCAAAGAAAAATAGAATATGTTATAAAGAATTAATTAATCGGTTGGATATTCGGGAGTCAAAAACTCGTTAATTTTATTTTTATAAAGGCATTTTGAATTATTTGATTTATTAGATCTTGAATTTTAATGAACTTTTTTTCGTTTTCAGCAATTCATGAAAGAATGAATCGAGGAAAAACCTATGAATATACCGGCTACAAGAAAAGACCTCATGATAGTCAATATGGGCCCCCACCACCCATCAATGCATGGTGTTCTTCGACTCATCATTACTCTAGATGGTGAAGATGTTATTGACTGTGAACCAATATTGGGTTATTTACACCGAGGAATGGAAAAAATTGCGGAAAATCGAACAATTATACAATATTTGCCTTATGTAACACGGTGGGATTATTTAGCTACTATGTTCACAGAAGCAATAACTGTAAACGGACCGGAACAGTTGGGAAATATTCAAGTACCTAAAAGAGCCAGCTATATCAGAATAATTATGTTGGAGTTGAGTCGTATAGCTTCTCATCTGTTATGGCTCGGTCCTTTTATGGCGGATATTGGTGCACAAACTCCCTTTTTCTATATTTTCAGAGAAAGAGAATTAGTATATGATCTATTCGAAGCTGCCACCGGTATGAGAATGATGCATAATTATTTTCGTATCGGAGGAGTAGCGGCCGATCTACCTCATGGCTGGATAGATAAATGTTTGGATTTCTGCGATTATTTTTTAACAAGAGTTGCTGAATATCAAAAACTTATTACACGAAATCCTATTTTTTTAGAACGAGTCGAGGGAGTAGGCATTATTGGTAGAGAGGAAGTAATAAATTGGGGTTTATCGGGACCAATGCTGCGAGCTTCCGGAATACAATGGGATCTTCGTAAAGTTGATCATTATGAATGTTACGACGAATTTGATTGGGAAGTACAGTGGCAAAAAGAAGGAGATTCATTGGCTCGTTATCTAGTCCGAATTGGTGAAATGATAGAATCCGTAAAAATTATTCAACAGGCCCTGGAAGGAATTCCAGGGGGACCCTATGAGAATTTAGAAATACGATACTTTGATAGAGAAAGGAATCCGGAATGGAATGATTTTGAATATCGATTTATTAGTAAAAAGCCGTCTCCTACATTTGAATTGCCGAAACAAGAACTTTATGTGAGAGTAGAAGCCCCAAAGGGAGAATTGGGAATTTTTCTCATAGGGGATCAGAGTGGTTTTCCTTGGAGATGGAAAATCCGCCCGCCGGGTTTTATCAATTTGCAAATTCTTCCGCGGTTAGTTAAAAGAATGAAATTGGCTGATATTATGACGATACTAGGTAGTATAGATATCATTATGGGAGAAGTTGATCGTTGAAATGATAATTGATACACCGGAAGTACAAGATATCGATTCTTTTTCTAGATTAGAATTTTTTAAAGAGGTTTATGGAATTCTATGGGTTCTTGTTCCTATTTTGACTCTTGTAGTGGGAATCACAATAGGCGTACTGGTAATTGTATGGTTAGAAAGAGAAATATCGGCAGGGATACAACAACGTATTGGACCTGAATACGCCGGCCCTTTGGGAGTTCTTCAAGCTCTAGCAGATGGGACAAAACTACTTTTCAAAGAAAATCTTTTTCCATCTAGGGGGGATACTCGTTTATTCAGTATCGGGCCATCCATAGCAGTCATATCAATTTTAGTAAGCTATTCAGTAGTTCCTTTTGGATATCACCTTGTTTTAGCGGATCTCAATATCGGTGTTTTTTTATGGATTGCCATTTCCAGTATTGCTCCAATTGGACTTCTTATGTCGGGATACGGGTCAAATAATAAATATTCCTTTTTAGGCGGTCTACGAGCTGCTGCTCAATCGATTAGTTATGAAATACCATTAACTTTATGTGTGTTATCAATATCTCTACGTGCGATTCGTTGATACATAGACAGAAACTTTTCTCTATTCCTTCCTTTCAAGGAAAGGGTTGGAATGGATTGAGTAGATATCTTAATTTTTTTTTTATTCATTATTCGGGTTGATGAACTAAATCAAATAGTTATATGAGTGAAAGAAAACAGCTTATATATAAATTCGCAGTAAAAAGATTGATTCTCATTTTCTATGTATAAGAGTTAGAGAGTTAAGCGGAAATAAACATAAACAGAAGAGACCGTTTCCCCCAAGATTGGTTGATTAGTCATCCTGACTTGAAGCGGGTTCAAAAGATCAACCGTATTGAGTTTTCACTATCATTTTTATGTATTAGCATAACGGGGGATTGAGCAAAAACGAGTGGATGGTTAGAAACACGAACATATGTAAAGGATTAGTAATGGAGATTATGTAAATTCTCCAAAAGGACATTTTTACATAATATACAAACAAAGAATACTAATTGGGGCTTTAAGTTGGTAGAAATGATCAGGCAGTACTCCCCATGACACGATTCCAATCCAGAGTATACTCCTATCCACCGATTTAATAAATAACTATTCGAAACGAAATAATCCTTTACTTTATTTTGAAAGCCCTCTTTTTCTCAGAAATAGAAAGAAGAATAGGAACGAAAAAAAAAAAAAAAAAAAGATATACTTTATTTATTCTTTGTTACTTTTATTCTTTCCCATATACATATTAATAGATATATAATTTGTGTCATAATTCATTAATTAATATAGAATTTTTTTTTCGTACGTGAAACCAACGGGTTATTGATATTTTTACAAGAAGTATTTTATTGAACAGTTAAGTTATTACTGAACAAAGAAGAATTGAAATTATTATTGAAATTATTAAATTAAAGAAAGGATGAGATCAATTCAGAAGTACTTTTTTTATTTAATTTTGAATTAAAATAATTATAACAGACAGAATTCAATTGGTCTAATTTGGGACCGGCCGATAGTTATCCATCCTACAAACATATCAAGATTCAAAAAAGAATACTGATGCGGTCCCTATATTTATTTCTGGCCTTCAAGGAGCCGTATGAGGTGAAAATCTCATGTACGGTTCTGTAATAGCGATGGTAACAGTGATGGTATCACCGACTATAATTATCTAACAGTTCAAGTACAATTGATATTGTTGAGGCGCAATCAAAATATGGTTTTTGGGGATGGAATTTGTGGCGTCAGCCTATAGGGTTTATCATTTTTATTATTTCTTCCCTAGCAGAATGTGAGAGATTACCTTTTGATTTACCAGAAGCAGAAGAAGAGTTAGTAGCAGGTTATCAAACCGAATACTCGGGTATAAAATTTGGGTTATTTTATGTTGCTTCCTATCTAAACCTATTGGTTTCTTCATTATTTGTAACAGTTCTTTACTTGGGAGGTTGGAATATATCTATTCCGGACATATATGTTTCTGAGCTTTTTGAAATAAATAAAACATGTGGAGTTTTTGGAGCGATAATTGGTATCTTTATTACATTAGCTAAAACTTATTTGTTCTTGTTCATTCCTATCACAACAAGATGGACTTTACCGAGGCTAAGAATGGACCAACTATTGAATCTTGGATGGAAATTTCTTTTACCTATTTCTCTCGGTAATCTATTATTAACAACTTCTTTCCAACTCTTTTCACTGTAAAGTAACATTCTATATTCACAATGTGTCTCAAACAAGAGAAATAAACAAACATAAAACTATTCATATATATATTAACGATATGTTCTCTATGGTAACTGGGTTCATGAATTATGGTCAACAAACAGTACGAGCTGCAAGGTACATTGGTCAAAGTTTCATGATTACTTTATCCCACGCAAATCGTTTACCCGTAACTATTCAATATCCTTATGAAAAATCAATCACCGCGGAGCGTTTCCGCGGTCGAATCCATTTTGAATTTGATAAATGTATTGCTTGTGAAGTATGCGTTCGTGTATGTCCTATAGATCTACCCGTTGTTGATTGGAAATTGGAAACTGATATTCGCAAGAAACGGCTGCTTAATTACAGTATTGATTTCGGAGTCTGTATATTTTGTGGTAATTGCGTTGAGTATTGTCCAACGAATTGTTTATCAATGACTGAAGAATATGAACTTTCTACTTATGATCGTCACGAATTGAATTATAATCAAATTGCTTTGGGTCGTTTACCAATGTCAGTAATTGACGATTATACAATTCGAACAATTTTGAATTCGCCTCAAATAAATAAGTAAATCTCTTATTAACGAATAATTTAGAATTACTTTACTAATAACTAATATAGAAGGAATTTAGGTTTCTTTCGTGTTGTTTGGTCAATAACTACAAATACCAACTATTGATTGGTTGGTAAGAAACGCGTCTTAATTTGGATTGAAAATCCATTAATTAATATATCCATAATTGTTTTAAAATATATCGTTTAGAATTAGAACGACTCTTTCAGATAAAGAATGAAATTAGTCCAATAATAGTACTCACATTTATTCATATCCCTTAGTATTTATTTACTTAGGATTAAATTAGGAATTGCTCAAAAATCATAAAAAAAAAATTTATGGTCGGGTCTCAATAAGGTCATGAAAAACATTTCTATTTATTTATCTCTTATTTTACATATAATGGATTTGCCCGGACCAATACATGATTTTCTTTTAGTCTTTCTGGGATCGGTTCTTATACTAGGAGGTATGGGGGTGGTATTATTTACCAACCCCATTTATTCTGCCTTTTCATTGGGACTGGTTCTTGTTTGTATATCCTTATTCTATATTCTATTAAACTCTTATTTTGTAGCTGCTGCACAACTCCTTATTTACGTGGGAGCTATAAATGTTTTAATCGTATTTGCTGTGATGTTCATGAATGGTTCAGAATATTACAAAGATTTGAATCTTTGGACCATTGGGGATGTGGTTACTTTGCCAGTTTGTACAAGTATTTTTGTTTTACTCATGATTATTATTACGGATACGTCATGGTACGGAATTATTTGGACTACAAGATCAAACCAGATTATAGAGCAAGATTTGATAAGTAATAGTCAACAAATTGGAATTCATTTATCAACAGATTTTTTTCTTCCATTTGAATTCGTTTCGATAATTCTTTTAGCCGCTTTGATAGGTGCAATTGCCGTGGCGCGACAGTAAAAAATTTATAGAATTAGCAATGCACGTTAAACTCTGTTCGGTTTTATTACATTACATTTATTTCCCTTTAATTAAAGATTGTTTATGTCTAAAATAGAAATTATTCAATCTATTCTATTAACAATAGAAAATCTGCCTTTGTTCCGTACTTTTTTTTATTCTAGTCAATTGAATCTGTTGAATTGTTGTTCAGTTCATATTGAAATGAATCGAAATTGATAAGGAGTTGGTCAATGATGCTCGAACATGTACTTGTTTTGAGTGCCTACTTATTTTCTATCGGTATCTATGGATTGATCACGAGCCGGAATATGGTTAGAGCCCTTATGTGTCTTGAACTTATACTGAATGCGGTTAATATGAATTTCGTAACATTTTCTGATTTTTTTGATAGTCGCCAATTAAAAGGAAATATTTTCTCAATTTTTGTTATAGCTATTGCAGCCGCTGAAGCAGCTATTGGCCCGGCTATTGTTTCATCAATTTATCGTAACAGAAAATCAACTCGTATCAATCAATCGAATTTGTTGAATAAGTAGTATTAATCATATAAATTCTAATATTCATAAATTAGAATTACCATGACCATACATTCCGTAATAATACATGTTTTCAAAAATGTAAGAAATTAAAGTATCTTGGCTCTATCGCATGAGTCAATCCAGAAGTAGATTGATTAGAAAAATTATGATAAATTATTGATTCATCTGGTGTCTAAATATATGATTCATTTACAAGTTTACTAGATCGAAACTTTCTGACATTCAAAAATTTATAGATCCAAATGTCACATTCAGTAAAGATTTATGATACGTGTATAGGGTGTACTCAATGCGTGCGCGCCTGCCCAACGGATGTATTAGAAATGATACCTTGGGACGGGTGTAAAGCTAAGCAAATTGCTTCTGCTCCAAGAACAGAGGACTGTGTCGGTTGTAAGAGATGTGAATCCGCCTGTCCGACAGATTTCTTGAGTGTTCGAGTTTATTTATGGCATGAAACAACTCGAAGTATGGGTCTGGCTTATTAATACGTTCCAGAAAACCCTACTTGAATACATTTGATTTTTTTACCTTTACCGACAAAAACCCGCGCTCAAAAACTATTTATTTTGAGCACGGGTTTTTCTGGTCCAAGTTTATCTTGTTTTTACCATGAATAATTTTCCTTGGTTAACGCTAGTTGTAGTTTTGCCAATATTCGCGGGTTCCTTAATTTTCTTTCTCCCTCATAGAGGAAATAAGATAATTCGGTGGTATACTATAGGTATATGCATAATAGAACTCCTTCTAACAACCTATGCATTCGGTTATCGTTTCCAATTGGATGATCCATTAATGCAACTGACAGAGGATTATAAATGGATCGATTTTTTTGATTTTTACTGGAGATTGGGAATAGATGGAATTTCTATAGGACCCATTTTACTGACAGGATTTATCACAACTTTAGCTACTTTAGCGGCTCGGCCGATTACTCGAGATTCCCGACTATTCCATTTTCTGATGTTAGCAATGTATAGCGGTCAAATAGGACCATTTTCTTCTCGAGACCTTTTACTTTTTTTCATCATGTGGGAGTTAGAATTAATTCCAGTTTATCTACTTCTATCCATGTGGGGGGGAAAGAAACGTTTGTATTCAGCTACAAAATTTATTTTGTACACTGCAGGAAGTTCCGTTTTTTTATTAATGGGAGTTTTGGGTATTGGTTTATATGGTTCCAATGAACCAACATTAAATTTTGAAACATCAGCTAATCAATCGTATCCTGTAGCACTGGAAATAATATTCTATATTGGATTTCTTATTGCTTTTGCTGTCAAATCACCGATCATACCCTTACATACATGGTTACCAGACACCCATGGAGAGGCACATTACAGTACTTGTATGCTTTTAGCCGGAATCTTATTAAAAATGGGAGCGTATGGATTGGTTCGGATCAATATGGAATTATTACCCCACGCCCATTCTATATTCTCTCCCTGGTTGATTATAGTAGGCACAATTCAAATAATCTATGCAGCTTCAACATCTCTCGGTCAGCGTAATTTAAAAAAAAGAATAGCCTACTCTTCTGTATCTCATATGGGTTTCATAATTATAGGAATTGGTTCTATAAGCGATACAGGACTCAACGGAGCCATTTTACAAATAATCTCTCACGGATTTATTGGCGCTGCGCTTTTTTTCTTGGCCGGAACGAGTTATGATAGAATACGTCTTGTTTATCTCGACGAAATGGGCGGAATGGCTATCGCAATTCCAAAAATATTCACGACTTTCAGTATCTTATCAATGGCTTCTCTTGCATTACCGGGCATGAGCGGTTTTGTTGCCGAATTGTTAGTTTTTTTTGGAATACTTACTAGTCAAAAATATCTTTTAATGACAAAAATATTAATTACTTTTGTAATGGCAATTGGAATGATATTAACTCCTATTTATTCATTATCTATGTTACGCCAGATGTTCTATGGATACAAGCTTTTTAATGCCCCAAACTCTTATTTTTTTGATTCTGGACCGCGAGAATTATTTGTTTCGATCTCTATCCTTTTACCTGTAATAGGTATTGGTGTTTATCCCGATTTCGTTTTATCATTATCAGTTGACAAGGTCGAAGCTATTATATCCAATTATTTTTTTCGATAGTTTTTGTGAGTAAACCAAAAAATGAAACTGAAATCCCATGATTTTAAAAATGGTTGATTGTACAATAAAAAAATGAGTCTTTTATATTCTTTTCTTTTAAGTAAAATAAAAAAATTGGAATTCTATTATAACTAGATATCTTTTGAATTTGTGAGAACCATTTGAATCAAGTAATGGAAATGATTCAAATGGTTCTTGATTGTTTACATGAAGTTTTCGTATATATACCTGTATGCCGTCCTATGTTTATATTCGTCAAGTCTTTTATTCAATTAGATGTTAATGTAAATGAACCATAACTATGCAACCCTATTCCTAATAGATTAACCCCAAAATAGCATATCCAAATTATAAGAAAGCCCATTGAAGCCACAATTGCAGAATTTACACTTTCAAAATTTTTATTTGTTCTAATATGTAAATAAATAGCGAATATGGTCCAAGTAATAAATGCCCAAGTCTCCTTTGGATCCCAATTCCAATATGATCCCCATGCTTCATTAGCCCATACTGCTCCCGAAAGAATACCTACGGTTAAAAGGATAAACCCTAGACTAATAATACGATAACTCCAACGATCCAATTGTTGAATCAATTGATACCTGTAATAATTTTGAGACGAAATAAAAGAAGTGTTTCGTAAGACATTGTTTCTTTCGTTCACGTATTGAATCTCACTAAAGTAAACTGACTCATTTTCTAAATTATTGCTTTTACTAAAAATCCTTATGAATTTTCGAAATGTAATGACTAGAAGAGCTAGTGATAATAATGATCCACACAAAAGAGCTGCATAGCTCAATACCATCATACTTACGTGCATCATTAACCAATGGGATTGGAGAGCGGGTACTAATATCGCGGATTGATGCATTTCAGTTAAAAGACCCGAAGTAGCAAAACCTTGAGTAAAAATAGCACTTGGCGCGGTTATTGCGCTTAAATGGTTTTTATGTTTTTTAAAATACGGAATAATATGAATAATGGAAAAACTCCACGAAAGAAAAATTAATGATTCATATAAATCACTTAATGGTAAATGCCTCAAATACATCCAACGAGTAACTAATAATCCTGTTATGCAGAAAAAAGTAGCTATCATCCCCTTTTCTGACGAATCATCTAGTCCTACGATTTCATCGACTAATAAAATTATCAAATGAATTGTAATTACAATTGAAACGATCGAAAAGGATATATGAGTTAATATATGCTCTAAAGTTGAAAATATCATAAAAATTATTAAATTAATAAGGGCGTCCCTCAATTATAGGAATTGAAATCGGGAATTGAATTCATTATAGGACTTACTCTTTTAGAAGATGCCATGCCGCCACTCGGACTCGAACCGAGATGCTCTAGCACTGCTTCCTAAGAGCAGCGTGTCTACCGATTTCACCATAGCGGCTTATTCGAAATCATAATAACCTATTTTTATTCAATCGTCGAGCTTGAAGGAGTTAATTCAATCCAATATTTTTTTTTAGGAAACCATTCAAATTGATGAATAAAAACTTGTTTAAAAATTAGGGATTAAAACGTTTTCGTTAACGTTAATAATATTGATTTTTCTTATTATTATCTTTTTATTTAGTTATTTAGTATTTTAGGATGTCAATTTTATTTAACTGAACTAACAATGTATTTTTTCGTAGGCTATTACTTTATGCTCTCCTAAAACTAAAATGTAACAGTTGTAACTAGATAATTTTTACTTCAATCCCTGGATATAAGTAAAAAAAATGTTCTGCCTCGTTTGCATTTTTTAATGATTAATTTCTTTTATCATTTATTTTATTAATCTAAAATAAAAAATTCATTTTATCGATTAATAAAAAAATAGAATTTTTATATAACACAATTTCAGCGATACACTCAAAAGATTTATGTAAATATTTGCATAGTTAGGTTGCGTTAGGATTTTTTGTTGTGTAGAGAATTTGCGTTAAGATTTAGCAAACCCATTAAGTTAGGTATTTGGGATGGTCGTATCAATCATATAAAAAAATTTCGTATAGAAATTGTACCGTACTTCAAAATATTTTCTAAATTTTTTAATTAATATATATATTATATCTTGATCGATCTTCCAATCGAAACATAGGATCTAAAATAGATCACTCAAAATTGGCGCATTCGTCATATAACTACCTAAATCATATAACTACCTAAAAATGTAAACGGGGCTTTTATTAATTTAATTGGGTTTAAGGAATTTATATAGTGATAATAATTTCTAAAACCCAAAATAATGGTTTAAAAGATTATAAAAAACATTTTAAACTTAATCAATTAGTTTCAACGACCTCTTCTTTATAATATAAAATCAAAAATATAACTAAAAAAAAATTCTTTTTATTATTGAGATTGAGTAAGGGCGATGGGGAAAGTGTTAATCCCCATCCGGAAAATGATAAAACATACTAAAATGAAAGGCGAAACCTTGCGCTTGCGTTTACCCTTTTTTCAAACAAAAAAGTACCATTCATTTTTAGAATTCAGTAGACAACAGAATTCTTATCTATATCAGAAACGAAAGAAACATTTGGCTTCAAATTAAAGTAAAACAAATTCAATTTTATATTCGTTTTAAATTAAAACATTATGAGACTAATTCTTTTTTATTTATTTTTTTTTTAATGTATATTGTTTATATTGTAATTTATCTTATATATTAATATTTATTCTTTTACTATACTATTATGATGTTAATATTAATTATAATTGATAAATATTATTTATCATTTTTATAACTTATAAATCTTATAAATAAACTATAAACAAAATTATATCACTTTATTAGTTATTAGAACGATTCAGATTATTTATTTGTTACACAAAAAAAACTTTTTGAACTCCCGGTAGAAAGAGATTTCGCTAACGAAAAAGCTTTCAATGCTGCCCTATATCCCTTCCTTTTCCAAATATTTTTACGAATACGTTTTTTTGAAATAGAGGTGCGCTTTTTTGGAACTGCCATTAAAAAGTTATAATAGGTTTTTCGGTTGGATGTGAAAGACATCTATTGTTCAAAATCAATTGTTCTTTACTATTCTCTATCTATTTTTTCTCTAAATTAGACTCAAAAAAAAAAAGGGGGGGTTAAAAATCACATAAAATATTAATAAGAATGATAAGGTACACTATGCCAAATAGATTGAAGTTGATAAAATAAAAAAAAAATAATACAAAAAAAAAAAGAAAGATTGTCCGTTTCGTTTTCTTTCTATTTTCGTCGTGTTCCATTTATACATGTAATAAAAAAATCTAAAAGTTTAATAAACCAACCCTTCTCCCGCTTAATTAAAAAATAAAAAAACTTTAATAATTTTTTCTATTATATTAATTAATTTAATATTAATTTAATTGTTCAAGCTCGAAGAAAGAGTCCACAAAATTTGAATTATCAAATGAGACTAGTAGTTAATCTGTTAAAGGATACAAAATACATAATTTAAAGGCATTTTATTTGCCCCCTTTTTTTTTTCCGTAAAATTAAAGTGTTGGATATCATAGCATTTCCTACAAATAGCTTTTATTGTAATGGAAGACAAAGAATTAGTTACAAAACAAATTGGTTAATGATTCTAAATAACCGAATTACAATAAATAGTTTTAGTTATGGGCTTTATGATTCATATCAAATACTGTTTTTGGTATAATTATTTATCCTTGTTCTATAGATATAAAAAAATTATTGTAATACGTAATAATTAAAATGAAAATTCTAATTTTCATTTTTTATCTTCATAAAATTTTATTTAAAAATTTGAATTTAATATTAACAATTCAGTATTAATAAAATTAAATACGTATTTATTTTTCACTAGTGACTTATTTATATCATTTGACCAATTATAACCTCTTGATTTTAAATATTTGAAGTAGTTTGGAAAGATTCAGAATAATTAAGGCTAGAAAATTCTATTTAAGTTTTATTTTATATATCTTAATTTTTTTTTATTAACCGACCCCTTTCAAAAGAAAAGAAATAAGAACCGGTGACTCAGAAACAATTAATTAAGATAAATTTTTTTTTTTTTTTTTTTATGGAATATACATATCAATATTCATGGATTATACCTTTCATTCCACTTCCAGTTCCTATCTTAATTGGAACAGGACTTCTACTTTTTCCAACGGCAACAAAAAATCTTCGCCGTATGTGGGCTTTTCCTAGTGTTTTATTATTAAGTATAGTTATGGTTTTTTCAGCCCTTTTTTCTATTCAGCAAATAAATAATAATTCTGTCTATCAATATGTATGGTCTTGGACCATCAATAATGATTTTTCTTTAGAATTTGGCTGCTTGGTTGATCCACTTACTTCTATTATGTCGATATTAATCACTACTGTTGGAATTATGGTTCTTATTTATAGTGACAATTATATGTCTCATGATCGGGGATATTTGAGATTTTTTGCTTATATGAGTTTTTCCAATACTTCAATGTTGGGATTAGTTACTAGTTCTAATTTGATACAAATTTATATTTTTTGGGAATTAGTTGGAGTGTGTTCTTATCTATTAATAGGTTTTTGGTTCACACGACCCAGTGCCGCGAATGCTTGTCAAAAAGCGTTTGTAACTAATCGTGTCGGGGATTTTGGTTTATTATTAGGAATTTTGGGTTTTTATTGGATAACAGGTACTTTCGAATTTCGGGATTTGTTTGAAATATTCAATAACTTGGTTTATAATAATGAAGTTAATTTTTTATTTGTTACTTTATGCGCCTCCCTATTATTTACCGGCGCTGTTGCTAAATCCGCCCAATTTCCCCTTCATGTATGGTTACCTGATGCCATGGAAGGGCCTACCCCCATTTCGGCTCTTATACATGCCGCTACTATGGTAGCAGCAGGAATTTTTCTTGTAGCTCGGCTTCTTCCTCTTTTCATAGTTATACCTTACATTCTAAATCTAATAGCTTTGATAGGTATAATAACATTATTTTTAGGAGCCACTTTAGCTCTTGCTCAAAAAGATATTAAGAAAAGCTTAGCTTATTCTACAATGTCTCAATTGGGTTATATGATGTTAGCTCTAGGTATGGGGTCTTATCGAGCTGCTTTATTTCATTTGATTACTCATGCTTATTCGAAGGCATTGTTGTTCTTAGGATCTGGATCAATTATTCATGCGATGGAAGCTATTGTTGGATATTCTCCAGATAAAAGTCAGAATATGGTTCTTATGGGCGGTTTAAGAAAACATGTACCAATTACAAAAACTGCTTTTTTATTGGGTACACTTTCTCTTTCTGGTATTCCACCCCTTGCTTGTTTTTGGTCCAAAGATGAAATTCTTAATGATAGTTGGTTGTATTCACCTATTTTTGCAATAATAGCTTGGTCCACAGCAGGATTAACTGCATTTT